CTTGAAAAAATAATTCAATTATTCTTAAATTTAAATAATTCAATTATTATCTAATTGACTAATTTAACGATTTCCTTTTCCTATTTGATATTGATTAGTTCACCAATCCATATGTAATGGAACTCTCTTCACTTTTCTGATTAATATATAAAATATAAAATAATAGAATTAGAAAATACTCGATTTACTATTCACTGAATAATAATTTTTTGGTTGACAAAAGAATAAAGATCATTTCTATTCCAAGGTGGGGAGTTTTATTTTCCCCATCGACCTATTTGCAGAATAAAATAAAAAAATTCTATATTTGCATATCCATAGAAGAGCGTATATAAAAATCTTTAGTGAAAGTTAAGAACTCATTGAAATTAATTGATTCTATTTTGAAACCTTTTTGTTTTGTCGAACTTTCTAACTTTTTATTTTCTTTGAATTATTATATAGACCCCATATATATATATATATATCTTGCCCTTAACCCAATAGCGAAAATTGATTAATGAAATTTTGTATGACTAATTGTGAATTTTGAGCGATAAAAAATGGGTTCTTTTATTTCTATTTTGTCAGCAATTTCTTATTTCTGTTTTATTTTAGATAATTAGATAAAACAAAAATAAGAAATTGCTGCTTAAACAATGAAAACAAAAACTTTTTTAACTCTATTCCTTAATTGAGTATAGAATGGTTTAATTATAAGAGTTGAATTCGAGGAAAGCATAAAATATAGGAAAGTCCCAGGTTAAATAAAAGGTTAAATAAAAAAAACTAAGACTCTAAACTAAAATCGAAAATAATGAACCTTCAACCTCAAATTCCTATTTGAACAACTTTTTATTGTTATTGATACATTTGAATCATTACTAAACTAAAATAGCTTACTCAATCTCGACGATTGCTTATTCATAGGCTATTATGAGTTCAAGACAGGCCGCTATGGTGAAATCGGTAGACACGCTGCTCTTAGGAAGCAGTGCTAATGCATCTCGGTTCGAGTCCGAGTGGCGGCATACCATCTTCTAAAAAAGATAAATAGATCTTATAATGAATTCAATTCCCGATTTCCATTTTAGAATTATGTAATTGTAATTAAAGGATTCTTATTTTTTAAGATTTTTTATGATATTTTCAACCTTAGAGCATATATTAACTCACATTTCCTTTTCGATCGTTTCTATTGTAATTACAATTCATTTGATAACCCTTTTAGTCGATGAAATTGTAAAACTATACGATTCATCAGAAAGGGGCATAATAGTTACTTTTTTCTGTATAACAGGATTATTAGTTACTCGGTGGATTTCTTCAGGACATTTCCCACTAAGCGATTTATATGAATCATTAATTTTCCTTTCATGGAGTTTCTCCCTTATTCATATAATTCCGTATTTCAAAAAAAATGTTTTAATTTTAAGTAAAATAACTGGACCAAGTGCTATTTTGACCCAAGGCTTTGCTACTTCAGGTATTTTAACTGAAATACACCAATCTGGAATATTAATACCTGCTCTTCAATCTGAGTGGTTAATAATGCACGTAAGTATGATGATATTGGGCTATGCAGCCCTTTTATGTGGATCGTTATTATCAGTAGCACTTCTAGTGATTACATTTCGAAAAAACAAAAACAGAAAGCTTTTTTATAGAGCAATGGTTTTTTAAACGAGTCATTTTTCTTGGGTGAAAATGTTTTAGAAAATACTTCATTTTTTTCTGCTAAAAATTATTACAGGTCCCAATTGATTCAACAATTGGATTATTGGAGTTATCGGGTTATTAGTTTAGGATTTACTTTTTTAACCATAGGAATCCTTTCGGGAGCGGTATGGGCTAATGAAGCGTGGGGGTCATATTGGAATTGGGACCCAAAAGAAACTTGGGCATTTATTACTTGGATCGTATTTGCAATTTATTTACATACTCGAACAAATAGAAATTTGCGGGGTGCAAATTCTGCAATTGTAGCGTCTATAGGCTTTCTTATAATTTGGATATGCTATTTTGGGGTCAATCTATTAGGAATAGGGTTACATAGTTATGGTTCTTTTCCATCAACATTTAATTGAATTCAAGACAAGTTATTACAAATACAAGAGCGGGCGACGCATTGTATGAACCAGCGTGCGGACCGTGTGAATCATCAATACAATATTTGATTCACACGGTTTTCTATCATATGTAGTTCAATTTCATTGTTTTTACTTCATTTTAATTCTTAAGTTAAGAGAAGAAAAAGGGCTTCTTTTTTTCATTGTACAAGAATGTTTTAAAAAAAAAATATAGGTTTTTTTATTTCATTATTTCAGTCATCCAATTATTTATAAAAAAAATTAGATAGAATAACTTCGACCTTGTCAACTGCTAATGAAAGAACGAAATCGGGGTATATACCAATACCTATTACGGGTAAAAAGATGGAGATCGAAAGAAATAACTCTCGCGGTCCAGAATCAAAAAAAGAATCTTTCGGGGCGTTAAATAGCTTGTATCCATAGAACAT